GCTAGTGTAGCTTAATTTAAAGTATGGCACTGAAGATGCTAAGATGAAAAATGAGAATTTTCCGCAGGCATAAAGGTTTGGTCCTGGCCTCAGTATTAATTGTAACCAAAATTATACATGCAAGTTTCAGCATCCCTGTGAGAATGCCCTAACTACTCTATCAATTGGTTAGGGGCGGGTATCAGGCACACATGCACGTAGCCCAAGACACCTTGCTAAGCCACACCCCCAAGGGATTTCAGCAGTAATAAATATTGATCATATGAGCGCAAGCTCGAATCAGTTAAAGTTAACAGAGTTGGTTAATCTCGTGCCAGCCGCCGCGGTTATACGAGTAACTCATATTAATATTTCCCGGCGTAAAGAGTGATTTAAGGAATATCTACCAATAACTAAAGTTAAGACCTTATCAAGCTGTCACACGCACCCACAAGCGGAATTGTCAACAACGAAAGTGACTTTATTATCCCTAGAAATCTTGATGTCACGACAGTTAGACCCCAAACTAGGATTAGATACCCTACTATGTCTAACCACAAACTTAAACAATAACTCACTACATTGTTCGCCAGAGTACTACAAGCGCTAGCTTAAAACCCAAAGGACTTGGCGGTGTCCCAAACCCACCTAGAGGAGCCTGTTCTGTAACCGATAATCCCCGTTAAACCTCACCACTTCTAGCCATCCCCGTCTATATACCGCCGTCGTCAGCTCACCCTGTGAAGGCCTAAAAGTAAGCAAAAAGAACTAACTTCCATACGTCAGGTCGAGGTGTAGCGAATGAAGTGGGTAGAAATGGGCTACATTTTCTATAAAGAAAACACGAATGGCAAACTGAAAAATTGCCTAAAGGTGGATTTAGCAGTAAGAAAAGACTAGAGAGCTTCTCTGAAACCGGCTCTGGGACGCGCACACACCGCCCGTCACTCTCCTCAAAAAAATCTACTTATTTTTAATTAAAGAAAATACATCAAGAGGAGGCAAGTCGTAACATGGTAAGTGTACTGGAAAGTGCACTTGGAATCAAAATGTGGCTAAACTAGCAAAGCACCTCCCTTACACCGAGGAAATACTCGTGCAATTCGAGTCATTTTGAACATTAAAGCTAGCCTATCCACCTACCTCAAACCCAACATTATTAATTACCTTACGTATTTACACCTAACTAAAACATTTTATCATTTTAGTATGGGCGACAGAACAAAAACTCAGCGCAATAGACCATGTACCGCAAGGGAAAGCTGAAAGAGAAATGAAACAAATAATTAAAGTAATAAAAAGCAGAGATTCCACCTCGTACCTTTTGCATCATGATTTAGCTAGAAAAACTAGACAAAGAGATCTTTAGCCTATCTTCCCGAAACTAAACGAGCTACTCCGAAGCAGCACAACTTAGAGCCAACCCGTCTCTGTGGCAAAAGAGTGGGAAGACTTCCGAGTAGCGGTGACAAGCCTATCGAGTTTAGTGATAGCTGGTTGTCCAAGAAAAGAACTTCAATTCTGCATTAATTCTTTCATCACCAAAAAGTCTATCATACTAAGGTCAAACATAAGAATTAATAGTTATTCAGAAGAGGTACAGCCCTTCTGAACCAAGACACAACTTTCAAAGGAGGGAAATGATCACATTTATCAAGGTTCTTACCCCAGTGGGCCCAAAAGCAGCCACCTGTGAAGTAAGCGTCACAGCTCCAGTCTCACAAAAACCTATAATTCAGATATTCTTCTCAGCACCCCCTTGACTATATTGGACTATTTTATAAAATTATAAAAGAACTTATGCTAAAATGAGTAATAAGAGGTTAAACCTCTCCCGACACAAGTGTACATCAGAAAGAATTAATTCACTGATAATTAAACGAACCCAAACTGAGGTCATTATATTCATATTTTACCTTAACTAGAAAATCTTATTATAACATTCGTTAATCCTACACAGGAGTGTCTTAAGGAAAGATTAAAAGAAAATAAAGGAACTCGGCAAACACGAACTCCGCCTGTTTACCAAAAACATCGCCTCTTGGAAACCCTATAAGAGGTCCCGCCTGCCCTGTGACAATGTTTAACGGCCGCGGTATTCTGACCGTGCAAAGGTAGCGTAATCACTTGTCTTTTAAATGAAGACCCGTATGAAAGGCATCACGAGAGTTCAACTGTCTCTATTTTCTAATCAATGAAATTGATCTACCCGTGCAGAAGCGGGTATAACTACATTAGACGAGAAGACCCTATGGAGCTTCAAACACATAAATTAATTATGTAGGTTAACCATTCTACGGATATAAACAAAAATACAATACTTTTAATTTAACTGTCTTTGGTTGGGGTGACCAAGGGGAAAAAACTATCCCCCTTATCGACCGAGTGCTCTCAAGTACTTAAAAATTAGAATTACAATTCTAATTAATAAAATATTTACCGAAAAATGACCCAGGATTTCCTGATCAATGAACCAAGTTACCCTAGGGATAACAGCGCAATCCTTTCTCAGAGTCCCTATCGACGAAAGGGTTTACGACCTCGATGTTGGATCAGGACATCCTAATGATGCAGCCGTCATTAAGGGTTCGTTTGTTCAACGATTAACAGTCCTACGTGATCTGAGTTCAGACCGGAGAAATCCAGGTCAGTTTCTATCTATGAATTTATTTTTCCTAGTACGAAAGGACCGGAAAAATGAAGCCAATACCCTAGGCACGCTTCATTTTCATCTATTGAAATAAACTAAAATAGATAAGAAAAAGCCAACTACTACCCAAGAAAAGGGTTGTTGGGGTGGCAGAGCCTGGTAATTGCAAAAGACCTAAGCTCTTTATTCCAGAGGTTCAAATCCTCTCCTCAACCATGCTTGAAGCCCTTCTTCTTTACTTAATCTGTCCACTAACCTATATTGTCCCTATCCTACTAGCTACGGCCTTCCTTACCTTAGTTGAACGAAAAATCCTCGGTTATATACAGCTCCGCAAAGGTCCCAACATCGTAGGCCCATATGGCTTACTCCAACCTATTGCAGACGGCCTAAAACTATTTACCAAAGAACCTATCTACCCATCAGCATCTTCCCCTTTCCTATTCTTGGTTGCCCCCACAATGGCTCTTACACTGGCCCTCCTCATATGAATGCCCCTCCCTCTTCCCCACTCCGTTATTAATCTCAATCTGGGCTTACTTTTCATTCTAGCAATCTCAAGTCTGACCGTCTACACTATCTTGGGCTCCGGATGAGCATCAAATTCAAAATACGCCCTAATAGGGGCCTTACGAGCTGTAGCACAAACAATCTCCTACGAAGTAAGTCTTGGGTTAATCCTCCTATCAATAATTATTTTTACAGGCGGCTTCACCCTTCATACATTCAACTTAACCCAAGAAACAATTTGACTAATCGTCCCAGGCTGACCCTTAGCCCTAATATGATACGTATCAACCCTAGCAGAAACCAACCGGGTACCATTTGATCTAACAGAAGGAGAATCAGAACTAGTCTCAGGCTTTAACATCGAATATGCAGGAGGCTCATTCGCTCTATTTTTCCTCGCTGAGTATACAAACATTTTACTAATAAACACCCTCTCAGTCATCCTCTTCATGGGCTCCTCCTATGACCCCTTCTTTCCAGAAATCTCAACCCTCAGCTTGATAATAAAAGCAACCTCACTTACCCTACTTTTTTTATGAATTCGAGCATCATATCCTCGCTTTCGCTACGATCAGCTTATACATTTAGTATGAAAAAATTTCCTACCTTTAACCCTAGCAATTATATTATGACATATTGCCCTCCCCATCGCCACAGCAAGCCTGCCCCCTCTAGCCTAAAAGGAAGCGTGCCTGAACAAAGGACCACTTTGATAGAGTGGATAATGAAAGTTAAAATCTTTCCTCTTCCTAGAAAAATAGGGTTTGAACCTATGCCTAAGAGATCAAAACTCTTCGTGCTTCCAATTATACTACTTTCTAAGTAAGGTCAGCTAACAAAGCTTTTGGGCCCATACCCCAACCATGTCGGTTAAAATCCCTCCCCTACTAATGAACCCTATCGTATTAACCATCATCATTTCAAGCCTGGGCCTGGGAACTATCCTCACATTCATCGGCTCCCACTGACTTCTAGTCTGAATGGGCCTTGAAATCAACACCTTAGCCATCCTCCCTCTGATAATTCGCCAGCACCACCCTCGAGCTGTAGAAGCCTCTACAAAATACTTCATCACACAAGCCACCGCCTCAGCCCTACTTCTATTTGCTAGCGTTACAAACGCCTGAACCTCAGGCGAATGAAACCTGGTTGAAATAGTCAATCCAGGCTCTGCCACACTGGCCACAATCGCATTAGCATTAAAAATCGGCCTAGCCCCCCTTCACTTCTGACTCCCCGAAGTCCTTCAAGGCCTAGACCTAACCACCGGCCTCATCCTCTCCACCTGACAAAAACTCGCCCCTTTTGCCATTCTTCTACAACTTTACCCCTCATTAAATCCCAACCTTCTTATCTTTCTTGGTGTACTCTCGACCATAGTAGGGGGCTGAGGAGGATTAAATCAAACCCAACTACGAAAAATCCTAGCCTACTCCTCAATCGCACACCTCGGATGAATAATCTCCATCCTCCACTACTCCCATAACTTAACCCAACTTAACTTAATCCTCTATATCATCATAACCTCGACAACCTTCCTCCTATTCAAGACATTTAACTCAACCAAAATCAATTCCATCTCCTCTTCATCAGCAAAATCCCCCTTACTTTCCGTTATTGCCCTCATAACCCTTCTCTCCCTTGGGGGCCTACCCCCTCTATCAGGCTTCATACCAAAATGACTTATTTTACAAGAATTAACTAAACAGAACTTAGTTATCCCAGCCATTATCATGGCTATAATGGCTCTCCTCAGTCTATTTTTTTACCTACGCCTATGCTACGCCACAACACTAACCATAACCCCCAACCCAATCAACATACTAACATCATGACGAACCAAATTACCTCACAACTTGACCCTAACAACCACCGCCTCATTGTCTATTTTCCTCCTTCCAATCACCCCTGCTATCCTCATACTAGTATCCTAAGAAATTTAGGTTAACAATAGACCAAAAGCCTTCAAAGCTTTAAGTAGAAGTGAAAATCTCCTAATTTCTGTTAAGATTTGCAAGACTTTACCTCACATCTTCTGAATGCAACCCAGATACTTTCATTAAGCTAAAACCTTCTAGATAAATAGGCCTTGATCCTACAAAATCTTAGTTAACAGCTAAGCGTTCAATCCAGCGAACTTCTATCTACTTTCTCCCGCCGTAGAGGAAAAAGGCGGGAGAAAGCCCCGGGAGAAACTAATCTCCATCTTTGGATTTGCAATCCAACATAAACATCTACTGCAGGACTATGGCAAGAAGAGGAATTGGACCTCTGTACATGGAGCTACAACCCATTACTTAGTTCTCAGTCACCTTACCTGTGGCAATTAATCGATGACTATTTTCTACAAACCACAAAGATATCGGCACCCTCTATTTAATCTTTGGTGCATGGGCAGGAATAGTGGGAACAGCCCTAAGCCTTTTAATTCGCGCTGAGCTGGGTCAGCCTGGTTCCCTCCTGGGCGACGATCAGATTTATAATGTTATTGTAACCGCCCATGCATTTGTAATGATTTTCTTTATAGTAATGCCTGTGATAATTGGGGGCTTTGGAAACTGACTAGTACCATTAATAATTGGTGCACCAGATATGGCCTTCCCTCGAATAAATAACATAAGTTTCTGACTCCTCCCTCCTTCTTTTCTCCTACTCCTAGCTTCGGCCGGAGTCGAAGCAGGGGCTGGTACTGGCTGAACGGTTTACCCTCCCCTAGCTGGCAACTTAGCACATGCCGGGGCCTCCGTTGATCTGGCTATCTTTTCCCTTCACCTAGCGGGTATCTCTTCAATCTTAGCTTCAATTAACTTCATTACAACTATCATTAATATAAAACCACCAGCAATTTCCCAGTACCAGACGCCCCTATTTGTGTGATCCATTCTAGTAACAACTATTCTCCTTCTTTTAGCCCTCCCAGTACTTGCAGCCGGCATCACAATACTACTCACTGACCGAAATCTAAATACAACTTTCTTTGACCCAGCAGGAGGGGGAGACCCTATTCTCTACCAACACTTGTTCTGATTCTTTGGTCACCCAGAGGTCTACATTCTTATCCTTCCTGGTTTTGGCATAATTTCCCATATTGTAGCTTACTACTCCGGTAAAAAGGAACCATTTGGCTACATGGGCATGGTCTGAGCAATAATAGCAATTGGCCTACTAGGGTTCATTGTCTGAGCCCATCACATATTCACCGTCGGAATGGATGTTGACACACGAGCCTACTTCACCTCAGCAACAATAATTATCGCCATCCCCACAGGTGTAAAAGTTTTCAGCTGATTAGCAACCCTTCATGGAGGTTCTGTCAAATGAGAAACCCCCTTACTATGGGCCCTCGGGTTTATTTTCCTATTCACAGTAGGGGGTCTAACAGGAATCGTTCTAGCCAACTCCTCCCTAGACATTGTTCTCCACGATACTTATTATGTAGTAGCCCACTTCCACTACGTCCTCTCAATAGGAGCAGTCTTCGCTATCATGGCAGGCTTCATTCACTGATTCCCTTTAATAACCGGCTTCACCCTTCATTCAACTTGAACAAAAATCCAATTCGCAGTCATGTTTATCGGAGTAAATCTCACATTCTTCCCACAACATTTTCTAGGTCTCGCCGGTATACCGCGACGTTACTCAGACTACCCGGACGCCTACACCCTGTGAAATACAGTCTCCTCTATCGGCTCTTTAATTTCACTTGTAGCAGTGATTATACTCCTCTTCATTATTTGAGAAGCATTCGCCTCAAAACGAGAAGTATTATCCGTCGAGCTGCCTCATACAAATGTAGAATGACTCCATGGCTGCCCTCCTCCCTACCACACATATGAAGAGCCAGCATTTGTTCAAGTACAACGAACCCTTTAAGACAAGAAAGGAAGGAATTGAACCCCCATATATTAGTTTCAAGCTAACCACATCACCACTCTGTCACTTTCTTTATAGAGATCCTAGTAAAATGTATTACATTGCCTTGTCAAGGCAAAATTGTGAGTTTAAATCCCACGGATCTTAATTAATGGCACACCCCTCACAATTAGGATTTCAAGATGCAGCCTCCCCAGTTATGGAAGAACTTATTCACTTTCACGACCACACACTAATAATTGTATTTCTAATTAGCGCTCTGGTTCTTTATATTATTACGGCGATAGTGTCAACAAAACTTACAAATAAATATATTCTTGACTCCCAAGAAATTGAAATCGTTTGAACTATCCTGCCCGCCATCATCCTTATTATAATTGCCCTACCATCTCTACGAATTCTGTATCTTATGGACGAAATTAATGATCCCCACCTAACTATTAAAGCCATGGGTCACCAGTGATACTGAAGCTATGAGTATACAGATTATGAAGATCTAGCTTTTGACTCTTACATAGTTCAAACCCAAGACTTAACCCCCGGCCAATTTCGTCTACTGGAGACAGACCATCGAATAGTAGTCCCCATGGAGTCCCCTGTTCGCGTCCTGGTGTCCGCAGAAGATGTCCTACACTCATGAGCTGTACCAGCCTTAGGGGTTAAAATAGACGCTGTCCCAGGACGTTTAAACCAAACTGCCTTCATCATCTCCCGACCAGGTGTCTACTATGGCCAGTGTTCAGAAATTTGTGGGGCTAACCACAGCTTCATGCCTATTGTAGTAGAAGCAGTCCCTCTAGAACACTTCGAAGCCTGATCTTCATTAATGCTAGAAGAAGCCTCACTAAGAAGCTAAATCGGGACTAGCGTTAGCCTTTTAAGCTAAAAACTGGTGACTCCCTACCACCCTTAGTGACATGCCCCAATTAAACCCTCACCCTTGATTAATTATCCTTTTGTTCTCATGAATAATTTTCCTCATTATTTTACCAAAAAAAGTGATAAATCACCTATTTAGCAACAACCCAACATTAAAAAGCACAGAAATATCTAAACCCGAACCCTGAAATTGACCATGATCCTAAGCTTCTTCGACCAATTCCTAAGCCCCTCCCTCCTTGGAGTCCCACTAATTGCCCTAGCAATTGCCCTACCATGACTAATTTTCCCAACCCCCACTAGCCGGTGACTTAATAATCGACTGATAACGCTCCAAAACTGATTTATTAACCGATTTGTTTACCAACTTATACAACCCATCAACTTTCCCGGCCATAAATGAGCCGTGCTATTTACAGCATTAATGTTATTCTTAATTACCATCAACTTATTAGGCCTTCTCCCTTACACCTTCACACCCACAACACAACTTTCCCTCAACATGGCATTTGCTCTACCTTTATGACTCACCACCGTCTTAATCGGAATATTGAATCAACCCACAATTGCCCTAGGCCACTTCCTGCCGGAAGGTACTCCCACCCTTCTAGTGCCTGTCCTAATTGTCATCGAGACCATTAGCTTATTTATTCGACCACTAGCGCTAGGGGTCCGATTAACTGCTAATTTAACAGCCGGTCATCTACTAATACAATTAATTGCAACCGCAGCCTTCGTCCTTATCACCATTATGCCAACCGTAGCATTACTCACATCAGTGATTCTATTTTTACTAACGGTCCTAGAAGTAGCCGTGGCAATAATTCAAGCATACGTCTTCGTCCTCCTATTAAGCCTCTACCTACAAGAAAACGTCTAATGGCTCACCAAGCACACGCATATCATATAGTTGACCCTAGCCCATGACCACTAACCGGAGCCACAGCCGCCCTTTTAATAACATCTGGCCTAGCCATCTGGTTTCACTTTCACTCATTAATCCTTCTCTACCTTGGACTAACCCTTCTTCTATTAACTATAATTCAATGATGACGTGATATTATCCGAGAAGGAACATACCAAGGTCACCATACACCCCCTGTTCAAAAAGGCCTCCGCTACGGAATAATCCTGTTTATCACATCAGAAGTATTCTTCTTCCTAGGCTTTTTCTGAGCCTTCTACCACTCAAGTCTCGCCCCCACCCCTGAACTAGGCGGATGCTGACCACCAACAGGAATTAATCCTATTGACCCATTCGAAGTACCACTTTTAAATACTGCAGTACTTCTAGCCTCCGGTGTAACAGTAACTTGAGCCCACCACGGCCTCATAGAAGGTAACCGAAAAGAGACTATTCAAGCCCTCACTCTCACCATCATCCTAGGCGTTTACTTTACAGCCCTCCAAGCTATAGAATATTATGAAGCACCTTTTACAATTGCTGATGGAGTCTATGGGACAACATTCTTCGTCGCCACAGGATTCCATGGCCTCCATGTTATTATTGGCTCAACATTTTTAATAATCTGTCTACTACGACAAATTCAATATCACTTTACATCCCAACACCACTTTGGATTTGAAGCTGCCGCATGATACTGACACTTCGTAGACGTAGTGTGACTATTCCTTTATGTTTCCATCTATTGATGAGGCTCATAATTACTTTTCTAGTATAGACTAGTACAAATGATTTCCAATCATTTAATCTTGGTTAAAATCCAAGGAAAAGTAATGAACCTCATCATGTCTTCTGTCGCGGCTACGGCCCTGGTTTCCCTAATCCTCGTGTTTGTTGCATTCTGACTTCCGTCACTTAACCCAGACAACGAAAAACTATCCCCATACGAATGCGGCTTTGACCCTCTTGGCAGCGCACGTCTCCCATTTTCCTTACGCTTCTTCCTCGTAGCTATCTTATTCCTACTGTTTGATCTAGAAATCGCCCTCCTCCTCCCCCTACCCTGAGGCGATCAATTACTATCACCGCTCTATACACTACTCTGAGCAACAATTATCCTAGTTCTGCTCACCCTAGGTCTTATTTATGAATGACTTCAAGGAGGGTTAGAATGAGCAGAGTAGATATTTAGTCTAAACAAAGACCACTAATTTCGGCTTAGTAAATTATGGTGAAAACCCATAAATATCTTATGTCCCCTATGTATTTTAGTCTTAACTCAGCATTTATACTAGGCCTAATGGGCCTTGCACTTAACCGTTATCACCTCTTATCCGCACTTTTATGCCTAGAGAGTATACTACTAACCCTATTCATTACCATTGCTATCTGAACCCTTACACTAAATTCTGCCTCCTCTTCAATTATCCCCATGATCCTCCTCACATTCTCAGCTTGTGAAGCCAGTGCGGGCCTGGCTATTCTAGTGGCCACCTCACGCTCCCACGGCTCTGATAACTTACAAAGCCTAAACCTCCTCCAATGCTAAAAATTCTTATCCCAACAATCATACTCTTTCCAACCACATGAATTATTAACAAAAAATGGCTATGACCCATAACTACTTCCTATAGTCTTCTAATCGCACTATCAAGTTTAACCTGATTTAAATGAAACATAGATATTGGCTGGGACTTTTCCAATCAATTCATAGCTGTTGACCCTCTATCAGCCCCCTTGCTTATTCTTACATGCTGACTTCTTCCACTAATAATCTTAGCCAGCCAGAACCACATCTCCCCAGAACCAATTATTCGACAACGGACATACATCTCACTCCTAATCTCCCTCCAAACTTTCCTTATTATAGCATTTTCCGCAACCGAAATAATCATATTTTACATCATATTTGAAGCTACACTCATCCCCACTCTTATTATTATTACACGATGAGGTAATCAGACAGAACGCCTAAATGCAGGTACTTACTTCCTATTTTATACCTTAATTGGCTCCCTCCCCCTCCTCATTGCCCTTTTACTCATACAAAACAACCTCGGCACCCTATCTATAATTATTATACAGCACTCACAGTCCTTAAGCCTAACCTCATGAACAGACAAATTATGATGAGTAGCTTGCCTCCTCGCCTTTCTTGTCAAAATACCCCTGTACGGAATTCACCTCTGACTTCCTAAAGCCCATGTTGAAGCCCCAATTGCCGGCTCAATAATTCTAGCCGCCGTACTACTCAAACTAGGGGGCTATGGCATAATACGAATCATTGTAATACTAAATCCCCTCACCAAAGAAATGGCCTACCCATTCCTAATCCTAGCCATTTGAGGTATTATTATAACTAGCTCCATCTGCCTACGACAAACTGACCTCAAATCTCTGATTGCCTACTCATCAGTGAGTCACATGGGCTTAGTTGCAGGAGCAATTCTTATCCAAACACCATGAAGCTTTGCAGGAGCAATCACGTTAATGATTGCCCATGGCCTAATCTCATCTGCCCTATTCTGCCTAGCCAACACTAACTACGAACGAATTCATACCCGAACAATACTCCTAGCTCGGGGCATACAAATTATTCTTCCATTAATAGCAACCTGATGATTCTTTGCTAGTTTGGCCAATCTTGCTCTCCCACCTTCCCCTAATCTTATGGGAGAACTCCTTATCATTACCTCAATGTTTAATTGATCCAACTGAACTATTCTCCTCTCAGGCCTTGGGGTATTGATTACAGCCTCCTACTCCCTCTATATATTCCTAATGACTCAACGAGGTCCCACCCCCCACCATATCTTATCACTAAACCCAACCTACACACGAGAACATCTCCTCCTAGCCCTTCACCTCATGCCTGTTCTACTTCTAATATTTAAGCCAGAACTTATCTGAGGCTGAACACTTTGTACTTATAGTTTAACTAAAACATTAGATTGTGGTTCTAAAGACAAAAGTTAAAACCTTTTTAATTACCGAGAGAGGTCAGGGACACGATAGAACTGCTAATTCTTCTTACCATGGCTCAAATCCATGGCTCACTCAGCTTCTGAAAGATATTAGTAATCTATTGGTCTTAGGAACCAAAAATTCTTGGTGCAATTCCAAGCAAGAGCTATGAATACCATTTTTAACTCATCATTACTCTTAATCTTTACCATCCTTATCTTTCCACTAATAACCTCACTAAGCCCTAAAGAACTTAATCTCAACTGAGCCTCATCCCACGTAAAAACGGCTGTAAAAACCTCTTTCTTTATTAGCCTAATTCCCCTATCCATTTTCCTAGACCAGGGTTTAGAATCCATCATGACTAACTACAACTGAATAAATATTGGACCATTCGATATTAATATAAGCTTCAAATTTGATATATATTCAATTGTATTCACCCCAGTAGCTCTCTACGTTACTTGATCCATCCTTGAATTCGCCCTCTGATATATACATTCCGACCCCAACATCAACCGCTTCTTCAAGTACCTCCTACTTTTCCTAATTTCAATAATTATTCTAGTGACCGCTAACAACATATTTCAACTGTTCATTGGCTGAGAAGGTGTAGGCATTATATCCTTTCTTCTCATCGGTTGATGATATAGCCGAACAGACGCCAATACAGCCGCCCTACAAGCTGTAATCTACAACCGAGTAGGTGACATCGGTCTAATCCTCAGCATAGCTTGACTAGCCATAAACTTAAACTCCTGAGAAATTCAACAATTATTTATCCTATCTAAAGAGATAGACTTAACCTTGCCCCTTCTTGGCCTTGTCCTGGCCGCAGCTGGAAAATCCGCACAATTTGGCCTTCACCCATGACTCCCCTCAGCCATAGAAGGGCCCACGCCGGTCTCTGCCTTACTCCACTCCAGCACAATAGTTGTTGCCGGCATCTTCCTTCTAATTCGCCTCCACCCATTAATACAAGACAATCAATTAATCCTAACAACATGCTTATGCCTGGGAGCACTGACCACTCTTTTTACTGCGGCATGCGCACTTACCCAAAACGATATCAAAAAAATCGTTGCATTCTCAACATCCAGCCAGCTCGGACTGATAATAGTGACAATCGGCCTCAACCAACCCCAACTAGCTTTTCTCCATATCTGCACCCACGCCTTTTTTAAAGCTATACTCTTCCTCTGTTCTGGGTCTATTATTCACAGCCTCAATGATGAACAAGACATCCGCAAAATAGGAGGCCTCCATAAACTTCTACCATTCACCTCATCTTCCTTAACCATTGGAAGTCTAGCTCTTACAGGTATACCTTTCCTATCAGGCTTCTTCTCAAAAGACGCCATCATTGAATCCATAAACACTTCTCACCTCAACGCCTGAGCCCTTATCCTTACCCTAATCGCAACCTCATTCACAGCTATTTACAGCCTCCGCCTGATTTTCTTCGCATTAATAAATTTTCCACGATTTAATTCACTCTCCCCTATCAACGAAAACAACCCCATAGTCATCAACCCAATCAAACGTCTAGCTTATGGAAGTATCCTAGCCGGCCTCATCATTACATCTAACCTAACACCCACAAAAACCCAAATCATAACTATACCCCCTCTACTGAAACTCTCCGCCCTACTAGTAACCATTATTGGCCTCCTACTAGCCTTAGAGCTAGCTAATCTAACCAACACCCAACTCAAAACAACCCCCACCCTTTACCCTCACCACTTCTCAAATATGCTGGGATACTTTCCACAAATTATCCATCGCTTCCTGCCCAAAATTAACCTAACCTGAGCCCAACACATTTCCACCCACCTGATTGACCAAACATGATATGAAAAAATTGGACCAAAAAGTACCCTTATTCGACAAATTCCACTAATCAAACTATCCACTCAGCCCCAACAAGGTTACATTAAAGTCTACCTTATGTTACTCTTCCTCACTTTAACCTTGGCCCTACTCACTACATTAACCTAACCACACGCAAAGTACCCCACGACAACCCCCGAGTTAACTCTAATACCACAAACAAAGTCAATAGCAGTACTCACCCACTCAGAACTAACAGCCACCCCCCATCACCATAAAGTAAAGACACCCCCACAAAATCCCCACGAGTCATTTCTAAATTACTTATCTCTTCCACCCCTGACCAACTTAACTCAAATAATTCTACCATAAAATATTTACCAGCAAGAACTAATACTGCTAAATAAAAACCGATATACAACAGAACAGATCAATTACCCCACGACTCAGGATAGGGCTCAGCAGCAAGCGCTGCTGTATAAGCAAATACTACCAATATCCCCCCCAAATAAATTAAAAACAAAACTAATGACAAAAAGGACCCCCCGTGTCCTACCAACAATCCACACCCTACCCCAGCAGCCATAACTAACCCTAATGCAGCATAATAAGGTGAAGGATTAGACGCTACTCCTACCAGACCCAGAACTAAACAAACTATTATTAAAAACATAAAATATACCATTATTCCTACCTGGACTTTAACCAAGACCAACAACTTGAAAAACTATCGTTGTTTATTCAACTATAAGAATTTATGGCCATAAATATCCGAAAAACCCATCCTCTACTAAAAATTGTAAACCAGGTCCTAATTGACCTTCCAGCCCCATCAAACATCTCCATCTGATGAAACTTTGGTTCACTTCTAGGACTGTGTTTAGTAATCCAAATCATTACAGGTCTCTTCTTGGCAATACACTACACCGCAGATATCTCTATAGCTTTCTCTTCAGTAGTCCATATTTGTCGTGACGTCAACTACGGCTGACTCATCCGTAATATTCACGCCAACGGAGCCTCTCTATTCTTTGTCTGTGTTTACTTTCACATCGCCCGAGGACTCTACTATGGCTCCTACTTATATAAAGAAACATGAAATATCGGGGTAATCCTACTATTTCTGCTCATAGCCACGGCCTTCGTAGGCTATGTCTTACCATGAGGTCAAATATCCTTCTGAGGCGCTACAGTCATCACCAACCTTCTTTCCGCCTTCCCCTATATTGGAGACACACTAGTCCAATGAATCTGAGGGGGCTTCTCAGTAGATAACGCCACCCTCACGCGATTTTTCGCATTTCACTTTCTCTTACCCTTCCTTATTATTGCACTAATAATTATTCATATCCTCTTCTTACACGAAACAGGCTCAAACAATCCTATAGGCCTTAACTCCGACATAGATAAAATCTCCTTCCACCCCTACTTCTCCTACAAAGACGCACTTGGATTCTTCATCCTCCTCCTCCTCCTAGGAATCCTAGCCCTATTACTCCCTAACCTTCTAGGAGACGCTGAAAACTTCATCCCCGCCAAYCCTCTCGTCACCCCTCCTCATATTAAACCCGAATGATACTTCCTATTTGCCTATGCCATCCTCCGATCCATCCCCAATAAACTAGGAGGAGTCCTAGCCCTTCTATTCTCTATCCTCATCCTCATGTTAGTCCCCCTTCTCCACACTTCCAAACAACGAAGCAGCACCTTCCGCCCACTTACACAAATTTTCTTCTGGACCCTTGTTGCCAATATATTAATTTTAACCTGAATTGGGGGTCAACCAGTTGAACAACCATTTATTCTTATTGGACAAATTGCATCTATTTCATACTTCTCTTTATTCCTTGTCGTAATCCCACTCACAGGCTGATGAGAAAACAAAATCCTCAGCCTTAACTAGTTTTGATAGCTTAACCTAAAAGCGTCGACCTTGTAAGTCGAAGACCGGAGGTTTAAACCCTCCTCAAGATATATCAGGGGAAGGAGGGTTAAACTCCTGCCCTTGGCTCCCAAAGCCAAGATTCTGCCCAAACTGCCCCCTGAATGCTGTTAAACGTGAAAGCCAAATGTCCATTTGGTTTTCAAAAAGTTGGTCGGTTTAACATATTAATGACATGGCCCACATACCTTAATACAAGGGCATATCTCATCTCGACTACATTACAATATTTGACCTTCACCTAATAGTTTCACACTCTATGTATAATACTCATTAATTTATGTTCCCCTATATCATAGCATACTATGCTTTACCCTCAATAAGTCACTAATCACAATTTCATCCCATTCTATCCTCAATCCTCATTAACCTATAATCAAGATGTCCATTCCATAGATTTACTTCTTCCGCCCATAAAGACTTCTGTATTTATTATGCGGGCTGGTAAGAACATCGCATCCCGCTATTGTAAGAAAAAAATTGCTCTATTTGTGGCGCTGTACTCGATTTATCCCTATCAATTGACCAGACCTGGCATCTGATTAATGCTTGTGCTACTTCAGTCCTTGATCGCGTCAAGAATGCCAGCCCGCTAGTTCCCTTTAATGGCACCTTCGTCCTTGATCGCGTCAAGATTTATTTTCCACCCTGCTTTTTTCGGGGGGGATGAAGCCATCGCTATTCCCCGGAGGGGCTGAACTGGGACTCTGAGATAGATCTGTAATATCCTCGACACTCTTCTTTAATACTCAGTACTCATCATTCGTGAGTTAAGATTGTCAAGTCGACCAAAACTGAAAGGGATGGAGAGGTTCACGTCATAACGGGTACGTTTCGATTTTTTTGATTAAAGAAGCTATGGTTTAAAAAAGATATTTTCTTAACCCCCGTCCGAGTCCATTCCAGCAATATACGTGAGTGTAAAATGCATTTCATTGTTTGAGTACATTAATCACTTAATCGGGCATAAATTTACTGTTATTAGACTTCCCCCTGCTTTGTAAAAATTTAGAGCCGCCTAAAAAAAGATAAAACATATTTTGGTAAAAACCCCCCTCCCCCTAATATACACGGACTCCTCGAAAAACCCCTAAAACGAGGGCCGGACATATATTTTGAAATTAGCATGCGAAATGTATTCTGTATTTATATTGTTACACTATCAT